AATGTAGTGCCTGAGAAAAAGGATAATTTTGATAGAATTAAACATGTGATTATTCACCTTCATTATTATACCTCAAATTACATTTAACAGAATTAAACTATTTCCTAAAGTATCAAAAACTTTTATACATCATATACTAAAATGTAAAAAGATAAGCTAATTAAGCTACTGGGTTCATACCCCATTTATGAAAGTCTTAATCTTTCTCTTTTTAATCTATCCTATATATAAAATTATATTTTTCCTATCTTTAGTTCTCGGCACTTTAATTACTATTTCATCCTATTCTTGGCTAAGAATATGAATGGGTTTAGAAATTAATCTTCTCTCAATCATCCCCTTATTGAGAGACAGAAAAAATCTTTATCCTTCAGAATCAGCTTTAAAGTATTTTATTACTCAAGCATTAGCATCAAGAATCTTTCTTTTAACAATTATTCTATCTCTTAATTTAAAAGAGCAAATTTTAGACAATTTAAATTTTCTGTCTATACTTATAAACTCAGCTCTTCTTATAAAAATAGGAGCAGCTCCCTTCCATACCTGATTTCCCGAAGTTTTAGAAGGCCTCAATTGAAACAATAGATTTTTAATATTAACCTGACAAAAAATTGCCCCTATAATTCTTTTATTGTACAATTCTAATATAAGAATGTTTTTTCTATCTATCATCCTATTTTCATCAATCATTAGAGGAATTATAGGATTAAATCAAATTAGATTACGAAAAATTATAGCCTATTCTTCTATTAATCATATCAGATGAATGTTGGCGAGAATAATAAACAATCAAAATATTTGACTAATTTACTTTATCGTTTATTCTATTATTTCATTCAATTTAATCGTAATTTTTAAAACACTCAATACTTTTTATCTTAAGCAATTATTCAATGTCTTAAATTTTAACAAAATAATTAAATTTTCATTTTTGTTAAATTTTTTTTCCTTAGGTGGCTTACCGCCATTCTTAGGATTTTTTCCTAAATGAATAGTAATTAATAACCTTATTTGTAACAATTATTACATACTAAGAATTTTATTAATCATTTTTACTTTAATTACCCTTTATTTTTACCTACGAATTTCATTTTCAACACTTATAATTAATCACTCCGAAATAATTTTTTATTCACAAAATAAGTTAAATTTTAACTATTTTTTTATTAACTTCATTTCTTTAAGAGGTTTACTAACTTGCACCTTAATCTTAAATTTTTCTTAAGGATTTAAGTTAATGGCAAACTTTAAGCCTTCAAAGTTTAGAATAGGAATTTCTCCTAAGCCTTAGATCCGGAGAATCACCTTTAAATTTGCAATTTAAAATCATATGTGAATATAAGGCTATTTGGTAGAAGAAATAATCATTTCATATATAAATTTACAATTTATCACCTTTATCGGTCATACTACCGAACAAATGATTATTTTCTACCAACCACAAAGACATTGGAACGTTATACTTTCTCTTTGGGGCTTGGGCAGGTATAGTGGGAACCTCTCTAAGAATATTAATCCGAACAGAATTAGGGACACCGGGTTCATTGATTGGTGATGACCAAATCTATAACGTTATTGTTACAGCTCATGCTTTTATTATAATTTTTTTCATAGTAATGCCTATCATAATTGGAGGATTCGGAAATTGATTAGTACCTCTGATACTAGGGGCTCCCGATATAGCATTCCCTCGAATGAATAATATAAGATTTTGGCTTTTACCCCCATCACTAAGTCTCTTAATTATAAGAAGAATTGTTGAAACCGGAGCAGGAACAGGTTGAACTGTTTATCCCCCTCTGGCTGCCAATATAGCTCATAGAGGCTCCTCTGTTGATCTTGCTATCTTCAGCTTACATTTAGCTGGAATCTCCTCTATTCTCGGTGCAGTAAATTTTATCTCTACAGTTATTAATATACGTCCTAGAGGTATAAATCTTGATCGTCTTCCTCTTTTTGTTTGAGCTGTAAAAGTAACTGCTGTTCTTCTTCTGTTATCTTTACCTGTACTAGCAGGAGCAATTACTATATTATTAACAGACCGAAACTTGAATACTTCCTTTTTTGACCCAGCAGGAGGAGGTGATCCAATCCTATATCAACACTTATTTTGATTTTTTGGGCACCCTGAAGTTTATATTCTCATTCTCCCTGGATTTGGAATAATTTCCCATATCATTAGACAAGAAAGAGGAAAAAAAGAAGCTTTCGGAACTTTGGGAATAATCTACGCTATTATAGCTATTGGATTACTAGGTTTCGTAGTATGAGCACACCACATATTTACTATTGGTATAGATGTTGATACTCGAGCTTACTTTACATCAGCTACTATAATTATTGCCATTCCTACAGGAATTAAAGTATTCAGATGATTAGCCACATTACACGGTACTCAAATTTTATATACCCCTGTCTCTCTTTGAACCTTAGGTTTTATATTCTTATTTACAGTGGGAGGATTAACAGGAGTAGTTCTTGCTAACTCATCCTTAGATATTATTTTACACGACACTTATTACGTAGTTGCTCACTTTCATTACGTTCTATCGATAGGTGCTGTATTTGCAATCATGGCTGGTCTAGTCCAATGATATCCTCTATTAACAGGACTAACCTTACACAATAAATTACTTAAAATTCAATTTTTAGTTATATTTATTGGTGTAAATATAACATTTTTCCCCCAACATTTTCTTGGATTAAGAGGTATACCTCGTCGTTATTCTGATTACCCAGATGCGTTTACTCTATGAAATATTGTTTCATCTATTGGATCTTTAATTTCCTTAGTTAGAGTAAATTTACTTCTTTATATTTTTTGAGAAAGATTAGCAGTCCATCGAAAAGCTATGGCAACATTAAGTATAATTACTTCTATTGAATGACTACAAAATTTACCCCCAGCTGAACATAGCTATTCTGAACTTCCTATTATTACAGGGAATTTCTAATATGGCAGAATAGTGCATTGGACTTAAACCCCAAAAATAAAGCTTAAACTTTTTTTAGAAATGGCAACATGAAAAACCCTACTTCTCCAAGACAGATCTTCGCCCCTAATAGAACAATTATCATTCTTTCATGATCACACACTATTAATTTTAGTAATTATTACTATTTTAGTAGGTCAATTACTAATCACTCTTTTTTTTAATCAATTTTCTCATCGATTTTTACTTGAGGGTCAAGTAATTGAAATTGTTTGAACCATTCTCCCTGCAATTACTCTAATTTTTATTGCTCTTCCCTCTCTCCGACTAATTTATATTTTAGATGAAATTAATAATCCGTTAATTACTATTAAATCTATTGGTCATCAGTGATACTGATCCTATGAATACTCAGATTTTAAAGATATTGAATTTGATTCTTACATAACTCCTATTGATTCAATGAAACCCTTTAATTTTCGTCTGTTAGATGTAGATAACCGCACTGTTATTCCCTACGAATCTCAAATTCGCATATTAGTTACTGCCTTAGATGTTATTCACTCATGAACAATCCCTTCTTTAGGAGTTAAAATTGATGCAACTCCGGGACGCTTAAATCAAATTAGATTTTCTTCTAACCGAACAGGCCTATTTTATGGTCAATGTTCAGAAATTTGTGGAGCAAATCACAGATTTATACCTATCGTTCTTGAAAGAATTTCTCCTCAATTTTTTATAAAATGAATTTCTGAAACAAATTAAGTTTCTTTAGATGGCTGAAAGTAAGCAATGGAATTTTAAACCATCCTATAGTAATTAACGTCTACTTCTAATGAAAAATTTAGTTAAATAATAACATTAGCTTGTCAAGCTAAAATTATTAGTAAATAATAATTTTTTATTCCACAAATAGCACCGTTAAGATGATTAATTCTAATAATTTTTTTTATTTTAAATTTTATTTTATTTAATATTATCAACTATTTTACATTTTTTTATAACGTAAAATCTCTTTCTAAAAATAAAATTTCTCTAACTTATAACTGAAAATGATAACTAATCTTTTCTCTTCTTTTGATCCTAGAACTAATTTTAACTTATCATTAAACTGAATAAGAACTATAATCGGGCTATTGATTATCCCCTCTTCTTTTTGATTAATCCCTTCTCGTTTATCAATAATTTGAATTAAAATTATTCTCTCATTACATAAAGAATTTAAAATTCTAATTGGGTTCAACAAAACCCAAGGAAGAACTTTAATTTTTATTTCCCTCTTTTCATTAATTTTATTTAATAACTTTCTTGGTCTATTCCCATATATTTTCACTAGAACAAGACATATAACTTTAACTTTAAGCCTTGCTCTTCCTCTTTGACTAAGATTTATACTTTATGGCTGAATTAATAATACAATCCACATATTCGCTCACTTAGTCCCTCAAGGAACACCACCAGTCCTAATACCTTTTATAGTCTGTATTGAAACAATCAGAAATATTATTCGACCCGGAACTTTAGCTGTTCGACTATCAGCTAATATAATTGCTGGTCATCTATTAATAACTCTCTTAGGAAATACAGGTCCCACTCTCAATATCTTTTCAATTAACTTTCTTATTATTGTTCAAATTTTACTACTAATTTTAGAATTAGCTGTATCAATAATTCAATCTTATGTTTTTGCTATCTTAAGAACTTTATATTCTAGAGAAGTCAATTAATGTCTATACATAAAAATCATCCATTTCATATAGTTGATGTAAGACCATGACCTTTATTAGGATCATTAGGAGCAATAACTACTATAATAGGTTTAATTAAATGATTTCACTTATTTAATAATGATTTATTATTATTAGGATTAACAATTACTAGACTTGTAATATATCAATGATGACGAGATATTATTCGAGAAAGAACTTATCAAGGTTTACATACATATTCTGTTACCATAGGATTACGTTGAGGAATAATTTTATTTATCACATCTGAAATTTTTTTTTTTATTAGTTTTTTTTGAGGATTCTTTCATAGATCCTTAACACCTAGAATTGAATTAGGTATAATTTGACCTCCTAAAGGAATTCAAACCTTTAATCCTTTAGAAATTCCCTTATTAAATACATTAATTTTATTAACATCAGGATTAACAGTTACATGAGCTCATCATAGACTAATAGAAAATAATTATACTCAAAGATTACATGGATTAATTATAACAGTTATACTAGGAATTTACTTTACAATTCTTCAAGCTTACGAATATATTGAAGCCCCCTTTACAATTGCCGATTCTATTTATGGATCTTCATTTTTTATAGCAACAGGTTTTCATGGTCTTCATGTTATTATCGGAACAACCTTTCTTCTTGTATGTTTAATTCGACATTATTTAAATCAATTTAGTTCAATTCATCATTTTGGATTTGAAGCTGCTGCTTGATATTGACATTTTGTTGATGTAGTATGACTTTTTCTTTATATCTCTATTTATTGATGAGGTAGATAATTATTTATATAATATAAAAATTATATTTGACTTCCAATCAAAAAATCTAAAATACTTAGTATAAATAATTAAAATTATCTCAATAATTTCTATTTTAATTTTAATTATTAATTTTCTTCTCATCATTCTTCTAAATTTTTTTTCCAAAAAAAGATTAATTGATCGAGAAAAAAGATCCCCCTTTGAATGTGGATTTGATCCTAAAAACACTGCCCGTCTTCCTTTCTCCTTACAATTTTTTTTAATTGCAGTAATCTTTTTAATTTTTGATGTTGAAATTACCTTACTATTTCCCTTAATTATTACTTTAAAAATTACAAATCTTATTAACTATTCAATTATTACCCTATTTTTCCTAAGAATTTTAATTATTGGTCTTTTCCATGAATGAAACCAAGGAGCTTTAAATTGAACTTATTAGGATAATAGTTAACTATAACATTTAATTTGCAATTAAAAAGTATTGATCTTCAATTTATCTTATAATAAGAAGCAATTTTTGCATTTAGTTTCGACCTAAAAGTTTGATGATCGCTTCATCCTTATTTTAATTGAAACCAAAAAGAGGTATATCACTGTTAATGATAAAATTGAATTATTTTCCAATTAAGAAAATATGATAATTCAAGAATAAGCTTCTAACTTATATCTTAAGCGATGAAATTTCGTTTATATTTTTATTTATATAGTTTAATAAAAACATTATATTTTCAATATAAAATTAGAAATTTTCTTATAAATTTACTTAAAAATAAAATATTTCCTTAATATCTTCAATATTATGCTCTCTATAAGCTATTTAAGTAAAAAATTAATAAAATTACTATTAATCAAAAAATTATTAATAAAAAGAAAACTTTTAAATGATTATTGGACATTAATTGTAAAATTTTAGCATAAAATTTTAACTTAATTCTTAAATTTTGCCCGCCATAAAATTCCATTCATCCCTGATCAAAATTTTTCAAATATAAATCACCCCTAAAAACCGGATAATAATTTACTCCCAAAGTTGAAATTACAGGTATATTTCACATTATAGCTAAAAATCTCCTTAATGTTAAATTAGAGAAAGATTTTAACTTATAATTAATTTTAAATTTTGCTAATTCATACCCAATAAATATCCCTGCAATAATTATTAATAAAGTCATAATTTTTAAAAAAAAAGGCAAACAAATAAATCTTGGAGAAGGAAAAACTAATCACATTAACATTCTTCCCCTAAAAATTACAGTTAAAATTAACCCAGTTATCCCTTTTAATATTTCTTCCTCATGCTCTTCCAAACAATTTAAACTAATATAATTTATTGTTCCAATAAGACTATAATAAGATAAACGAAACCTATAACAAACCGTCAAGCCAATAGAAATATAAAAAAGTCTATAAATTAGTAAATTCAAAAATCTTATTCTTAATACTTCAACAATTAAATCCTTAGAATAAAATCCAGAAAAAAACGGCAACCCACACAAAGAAAAATTACAAATATTAAAATAAATACAAACTACTGGCATTTGATTAATTAAATTTCCCATATAACGAATATCTTGACAATTATTTATACTATGAATAATTGAGCCTGCACACATAAATAATAAAGCCTTAAATAAAGCATGTGTCAACAAATGAAAAAAAGCTAATTTATACCTCCCTAACACTAAAATTCTCATTATCAATCCTAATTGTCTCAATGTTGATAAAGCAATAATTTTTTTTAAATCAAACTCAAAATTGGCCCCCAATCCTGATATAAATATTGTTAATCTAGCAATTAAAGCAAACCCAATTTTCAATGATTCTCTAAAAACAAAATTAAAACGAATTATTAAATAAACCCCTGCTGTTACTAAAGTAGAAGAATGTACTAAAGAAGAGACAGGTGTAGGTGCTGCTATAGCAGCAGGAAGCCATGAAGAAAAAGGAATTTGAGCCCTTTTTGTTATAGCAGCTAAAACTACTAATATCGAAATTAATTTTATATTACTATCCAATTTTAAAAAATCTAAATAATAAATAAACCTTCATCTACCAAAATTTAATATTCATGCAATTCTGATTAACAACGCTACATCCCCAATTCGATTAGAAAGAGCTGTTAATATTCCTGCATTAAATCTTTTCACATTTTGATAATAAATAACTAAACAATATGATACTAAACCTAAACCATCTCATCCTAACAAAATTGAAATTAAATTTGGACTAATAATTAATAATATTATAGATAAAACAAATATAATTACCAATAAAATAAATCGATTTAAATTTAAATCTCCCCCCATATACTCATCTCTATAAAAAATCACCATAGAAGAAATAAATAAAACAAATCTTATAAATAACATAGATATTCAATCAAAAAGAAATGTTATAATAATTCTTGAAGATTGAATATCAATTAAAGTATACTCAATAATAACACTTTTATCACCCACAAGAAAAAAAATACCCTGAAGAAATAATGTAAAAGAAACAAATATTAAACTTTTCCTAAAAATTTTACAAATAGACATATATTTAAAATATATTTATATATCTTTGATTCCACAAATCAAAATTTTTTTTAAACTATTTAAATAAATAAAAAATATAAAATAATCACCCTTCAACACTAAAACATTCAAAGGAAGTCAATGCAAAAATAACAATAAATACTCTCGCACTGAACCCCTATAAATAGAATAAATTCTGGAATAATATGAACCATGTTGAGAAAACGAATAAAGAAATAAAGTATAAGCAGCTCTAAAAAAAGAAATTAAAGATAAAAATAAAATCAAATACCTTCTAAATCTCACTAATCTATTAATCAATAAAATTTCTCCTAATAAATTCAATGAAGGAGGAGCTGCCATATTCGCTGCTCTAAATATAAATCATCAAAATCTTAGACTAGGCATAATATTTAATATTCCTTTATTGATATATAATCTTCGCCTTAAAGTTCGCTCATAAACTATATTTGCTAAACAAAAAAGACCTGAAGAGCATAATCCATGCGCCAATATTATTACTAAAGACCCCCAAAATCCTCATCTTCTTAAAGTTATAATCCCCGCTAACACTAATCCTATATGGGCAACAGAAGAATAGGCAATTAATGATTTAATGTCTGTCTGACGTAAACAAATAAGTGAAATTAAAAACCCACCTACTAATCTAATAACAATAAAAATATAATTAATCTTTATTCCAACTCTCAAATATAGTCCTATTAAACGCATTAGACCATAACCCCCCAACTTTAACATAATTCCAGCTAAAATTATAGAACCTGATACTGGAGCCTCAACATGAGCCTTTGGCAATCATAAATGAACAAAAAATATTGGTATTTTTACAAAAAAGACCATATTTGTACATAAATAAGCAAATAAATTTAAATTATTTTTTATATAAAAATAATCTAACCTACAATATTTTTCATAATACCAAAAAATAAATACTATTATAGGCAAAGAAACTAATAAAGTATAAAAAAGTAAATAAATTCCCGCCTCAATTCGCTCAGGCTGATACCCCCATCCAATAATTAAAATTAATGTAGGAATTAAACTAATTTCAAAAAATAAATAAAAAATAAATAAATTTATTGAAGAAAAAGTCAAATACAAAGCCACTATCAATACTAACATATTAACTAAAAATAATTCCCTATAATTTTGTAGTTTATATAATTTTTCTCTGGCTAAAATCATTAATCTACAAATTCAAAATCTTAATAAAACTAATGAAAATGATATTAAATCTAACCCTAAATTATAAGATAAATTAACCCAAAGCCTTCTAACCGAAATATTTATTAAAAACAAAAATGAAAATACAAAAAATATAAACTGAATTAATCAAAAATTTCTCAAATAACATAAAGGTATTAATATTAATAAACCAAGTAAAAATTTTATCATAAAGAAGAAAATCTTAAAATATAATCATTACCATGAGTTCGAATTATTCTTACTAAAATAGAAAGTCCTAAAGCCCCTTCACATACCCTCATTGATAAAAAAATTATTGAAAAAAAAAATTCATACCCTAAATTTGATAAATAAATCAAAATTCCTATATATAAAGAAATCACAATAAATTCTAACCTTAATAACATAATTAACAAATGTTTACGATTTAAAGCAAAAACTATTATTCCCACTAAACTTAGCAAAAATGATATATAAATATAAATTAACATTAGTTTTAATAATTTAATTAAAAATATTGGTCTTGTAAACCAAATATAAGTCTTTCTTTTAAAACTTCAAGAAAAAAGAAACTTCTCTAACTTTAATCTCCAAAATTAATATTTTAATAAACTATTTCTTGGTATCTCAATTATTTTAATTAATATAATAATCATGCTTACTCTTCTATTTTTATTTATAAAACATCCTCTTTCCCTTGGCATTATTCTACTAACCCAAACAATTACTATCGCTTTAATAACAGGTATAATAAATTATAGATTTTGATTTTCTTATATCATTTTTCTAATCATAGTTGGAGGAATACTAATCTTATTCATTTATATAACAAGAATTGCCTCAAATGAAAAATTTAAATTTTCTTCCAAAATAATAATTATCCCTTTAATTGTAATTTTTAATTTAATAATTAATTTATTTATCGATTCTATATTTTATAGCTTCAATATCATAAATAATTTAATTAATCAAAATTATTACTTAAGACATTTTATATCTTTTAATAAATTTATCAATTGACCTATAAATATAATTTTCTTATCTATTATTATTTATCTATTAATTACCTTAATTATAACAGTTAAAATTACTAATATAAAATATGGCCCTCTACGTCAAAAATTATAATGAAAATACCTATTCGGAAAACTTCTCCCTTAATTAAAATTATAAATGGTTCTTTAATCGATTTACCAACACCTTCTAATATTACTACTATATGAAACTTTGGATCGCTTCTTGGATTATGTTTAATAATCCAGATTATTACAGGATTATTTTTAGCCATACATTATTGCCCCAATATTGAAATAGCCTTTGATAGAGTAGCCCATATCTGTCGGAACGTAAATTATGGATGATTAATTCGAACTTTACATGCTAATGGAGCTTCTTTTTTTTTCATTTGTCTGTATATTCATATCGGACGAGGAATATACTATGGATCTTATAATTTACTTGAAACTTGAATAATCGGAGTAACAATTTTTTTTATCGTTATAGCTACCGCTTTCCTAGGATATGTTCTTCCTTGAGGACAAATATCTTTCTGAGGAGCAACTGTAATTACCAATCTAGTTTCAGCCATTCCTTACCTCGGAACTTTAATTGTTCAATGAATTTGAGGTGGATTTGCAGTTGATAATGCCACTTTAACTCGATTCTTCACATTCCATTTTTTATTTCCCTTCATTGTTTCAGCCTTAATCATGATTCACCTACTTTTCTTACATCAAACTGGTTCTAATAACCCACTAGGAACTAATAGAAATATTGACAAAGTAACTTTCCATCCTTATTTTTCCTACAAAGATATTGTTGGAGCATTAATTATAACTATACTTTTATTATTTTTAACTCTAAGAAATCCCTATCTTTTAGGAGACCCAGATAATTTCACCCCTGCTAACCCCCTTGTTACTCCCGTCCATATTCAACCTGAATGATACTTCTTATTTGCGTACGCTATTCTTCGTTCAATTCCTAATAAATTAGGAGGAGTAATTGCCTTAGTAATATCAATCGCTATTTTATATATTCTACCTTTTTCTAATAAAAAAAAATTTTTAAGAAATCAATTTTATCCTTTAAATAAAACCTTATTTTGAACTCTATTTTCTATTATTATTCTTCTTACTTGAATTGGTGCTCGTCCAGTAGAAGATCCTTATATTTCCTTAGGACAAATTTTAACTATCTTGTACTTCTTCTACTATATTATTAATCCTGTAACTGCTAAAACTCAAGATAAAATCCTATTTAATTAAAGTTAATGAACTTGTTATAAGTTTATATTTTGAAAATATAGTAAAGAGGCAATAATCCTCTATTAACTTATACTAAATTTAATTAACTAAAGCAAAAGAATGAAAATAAATATTTTCATTCTAAAAAAAAATCTTAAAAAATTTAAAACCACAGGTAAATAACTCTTTCAAGCTAAATACATTAATTTATCATAACGAAATCGAGGCAATGTCCCCCGAACCCAAATTCAAAAAAATCTTAAAATCCCTACTTTTAAAAAAAAAATAAAATTTATTAAATCTGCACCTAAAAATAATACACATCTTATTAAACTTATAAATAAAATATTAGCATATTCCGCTAAAAAAATTATTGCAAAGCCGCCTCTTCTATATTCAACATTAAAACCCGAAACCAATTCTGATTCCCCCTCAGCAAAATCAAAAGGAGTTCGATTAGTCTCAGCTAATCTTGATACTAACCACATCAGACATAAAGGTATAAGCAAAAAGACTAATCAAATATATTTTTGATATTTAATTAAATCCAAAATATTTAATCTTAAAATTATATATATAAATGTTATTAAAATTAAAGCCAACCTTACTTCATAAGAAATAGATTGAGCAACTGCACGTAAACTCCCCAATAACGAATAATTAGAATTAGATGATCATCCCGCTAATATAACCCTATAAACCCCTAATCTTGAAATCCTTAAAAAATATAATAAAGAAAAATTAAAACTTAAATTCACAGTAACAAAAGGTAAACAAACCCATAATATTAAAGCTAAAAATAAATTTATAATTGGAGAAAAATAATATAAACTAAAATTTGATATGTAAGGATAAGTCTGCTCTTTAGTAAACAATTTAATTGCATCACTAAAAGGTTGAACTAATCCTAAAAATCCCACCTTATTAGGACCTTTACGAATTTGAATATACCCTAAAACCTTTCGTTCCAATAAAGTTAAAAAAGCTACACCCACTAAAACACAAACCACTAAAATTAAAGTTGAAATAATCATTATCAATAAATCCTTCCATACCAAGTATTATTTATAACTTAAATTATATATAATGATTCTAAATCAATCGCACTATTCTGCCAAAATAACATTTTTATTCAAAATTTAAATAATTTAATATATACTTGGTCCTTTCGTACTAAAATATATCCTTTTCTTTAAGATAGAAACCAACCTGGCTCACACCGGTTTAAACTCAGATCATGTAAAATTCTAAAGGTCGAACAGACCTATTATTTTTAGCTTCTACACCAAAAATTAATTTTAATCCAACATCGAGGTCGCAAACTTTTCTTTCGATTAGAACTCTCAAAAAAAATTACGCTGTTATCCCTAAGGTAATTTAATCTTATAATCAATATTTTTGGATCAAAAAAACATTTATTTATGTTTCAAAAAAACAAAAGTTCATTAAATTTTACAATCACCCCAACCAAATAAACTTTACTTATTAAAATAACATTTCTAAAAATATTAATAAATTAATTTATTAAACTCTATAGGGTCTTCTCGTCTTTAAAATATATTTAAGCTTTTTAACTTAAAAATAAAATTCAACGTAAGTTAAATTAGAGACAGTTATTTTTTCATCCAACCATTCATTCTAGCTTTCAATTAAAAAACTAATGATTATGCTACCTTAGCACGGTCAAATTACCGCGGCCCTTTAATAATCAGTGGGCAGGTCAGACCTTAAATTATAATCAAAAGGCCATGTTTTTAATAAACAGGTGAAAAATATTTTGCCGAATTCCTTTAATTAATCTTAATATTTATAATTAACCTGAACAATTTCAATTACTAATTCTATCATTATTACTAATTAATTTAAATTTACAATTACAATCTAATAAATAATTTAAAACCAATACAAATAATTTTTTTTATAAAATTAATTATAACATTATTTTATTAATAGAAACTTCTAATCCTATAAAATTTACATACTTCTATTTTTATTTAATCATCTTTTCAAGAGCTAATCCCCTTAAAAATAAAATTTTAATAATATCTATAATTAAATAATTAATTTAATATTTATTAAAAATAAAATTCAACTTTTTTCTTAAATAACTAGATATATTAAAAACGAATAACGTTTCACTACTAAAATAATATTATAAATATTTATTTTACAATAAAATTTATATTACTTTAGCTCTTTTAAATTCGAGAAATTAAAATATTTTTTTTATTTAATAAACCCTGATACACAAGGTACAATAAATTTTCTTCTTTTTCCATTTTATAATAATTCTTTCTCAATACTATTAATCTATAATAAAAACTTAATTTTTTCAAAAATTTTACTTCAATTAAATTTATTTCTTTTAATTTAAACTAATCTTTTCACAAAAAATAATATCAATAAAATCAAACTAAGTTGAATTTAACAACTAACTTTTTAATGTAAATAAAACGATTTTAACAAACTCTAGCCTGTTCTTTCTAGGCCCACTTTCCAGTAAGCCTACTCTGTTACGACTTATTTCATCTTAAAATGAAAGCGACGGGCAATATGTACATAATTTAGAGCTATAATCATTATAAAAATTTATTTATAATTACTTTCAAATCCACATTCATATTCATTTACAATTCATATTCCTTAATTAAAATTAATGTAACCCATTTCTCCTTTTTTATACACTGTACCTTGATCTGATTTAAATTAAAAAATAAATATTGAATATTAAAATTCTTATAAAATATTCTATTACGACGATATACAAATTCTAAAAAAAGTAATTTAAATCGTGGATTATCATTTACAGAACAGGTTCCTCTGAATAGACTAAAAAACCGCCAAAATCTTTAATTTTCAAGAAAATAACTAATACTAATCTAGCTAAAATTTACGTTTATAATAATAGGGTATCTAATCCTAGTCTAAAATTAAATTTATTAAATAAATTAAAAAAACAATCTTCCCTTAAAAATTAAAATTTCACCTAATAAATTTTAAATTAAAAATTTTAATTATTTATATATATTAATACTAAAATTAATTAAATTGTAATATTTGTATAACCGCAACTGCTGGCACAAATTTTGTTAATACTTAAAATTTTAACTAAATCTAATTTTCATTAATTAATAAAATTATTTACTGCGAATATAATTTCCTATTATTTTTTAAATAATTTTTTAATATCACAACAAAAATTTACATATAAATATCAAATTTAACCTAATTTTTTTAAACAAAAATAAAACTTTTACTCCCCCTTCTTCAACGTTAACACGTTAAATAGCGATGTTCCCCCCTATATTTAGGATGTTTAATAGAAAATTCCAGACTTATCCCCTTATAAATTTAAAATTTTCTACAAACATCGTGTCTTTATTATTTTATTAATCCCCTTTTTCTTAATAAAATAAAACTTTTATTGTATAATATTTATATATAAACACATTATATATATATACAATTAACTTATAAATTACTAACATTAAAATGAAATTTGACTAAATTAATAATTATCTATTAAATAAATTCTTATAGATTAGTATAAAAAGGGAGTATTTTTTTTTTTTCAAAAATTGTGATTTTCAATAAACAATTTATTATCAATAATAATATAAGTATTTCTTAATTAATAACAATTTTATTTATATATATTACTAAATCTTTTATAATTTATATAATATATATTATTTTTATATTGTCATTAATTGTTATTAATTAATAATATAGTTATAAATTAATAATTAATAATATATACATATTTATATATTGATCACAATTATATATATAATAAATAATATTTAATAAATTAATAATAATCTTATAAATTTCTTATATGATTTTTTTTAGGGTTTTATAATTTAATGAAAATAATATATCCATCTAAAATTTCATTAATTATTGATAAAAATAGTATCTATCTATTTCATATAAATAGCTTATATATATATAAATAATTTATAGGTATATATTAATATAATTTTTATTGTATAGGTCGAGTAGACAAACATTTTTCTACTCTAAATCCAGCACAAAAAATGAAAATTTTAAAAAATTTTTCAAAAAAAGACCAATTTTTTTGATTTTTTTACAATTTTTTTCGATTTTTTTACAATTTTTTTAATTTTTTTTACATTTTTTTGAAAATTTTCTAACTCCCCATATTTACATGATCATGTTTATCAAAATCAATGTGTAAGAAAAGTTTAT